TTTTTTTCTTTCGACACAAGAAAGAGATGTGGAAAATTCCTTTTCTTGTGTCGAATACTAGGAAGATGAATAATCGTCCCTATAATTTTGTGTTACACGCATTTATCCGTTCTATTCCCCGATTACTTATGTCTAGTATCTAGTCGAATTTCATTCGATTAGAATAGAAAACACTATTAATGCATTTTATGACATTGAAATGTGATAATAGTAACATAATCATACCACCCCAATTTGGATTCAAAAAAAGTAAAAAGTCTTCTTCACAATATACATACTATGACTAGGAATGTAGTACAAGGAATGAGTATAAAAAAGCAAAAGGCTTTTAATAATGTCCATTTTTTATCATAAAGAGTCGTCAAAAAGAATTTTGTTCTTTTTACGTTATGAGATCAATGTCGATAAATCCGCGAGTCTAGAAATTCATTTCTGACAATTGAACCTTCTCGAACTGTTTCTTTTTAAGAACCAAAAAGATTTGTGCCAAAATAACAGATGCCAAGAAGAACAAAAGGCCTTGGACACGTAAGGGATCTTGCAGTACTATTTCTGCATCTCCCTGACCAAATCCGCCCACATTAGGATTACTTGTCAACGGTTGATCCAATTTGATAGATTCGCCTTCTGAAACAAGAAGTTCTGGCCCTGGAGGAATAATATCAACCACTTGACGTCCATCCGATGCATCCGCTATGGTTATTTCGTAACCCCCTTTTTCTTTTCGTATTATTTTACCTACTATACCTGCTGATGTAGAATTATAAACTGTATTGTTACTTTTGCTCCCGTCGGGATAAATCTGACCCCTTCCCCTGTTTCCGCCTACATATATAGGATATTTTAAGAAGTGAACCTCTTTCGTAGTAGCGGGGTCCGGGGAAAGGATAGGAAAGGTTATTTCACTATATTTCTGACCAGGAACGGGGCCTATCACAAGAATATTTTTTTTATTGGGGCGATAGCTCTGAAAAGACAGATTGCCTATCTTTTCTTTTATCTCGGGGGAAATCCGATCAGCAGGAGCTAATTCAAAACCCTCTGGTAAAATAAGAACAGCCCCTACATTCAAAGCACCCTTTTTACCATTAGCAAGAACTTGTTTTAGTTGCATATCATAAGGGATTCGAACAACTGCTTCAAATACAGTATCTGGAAGTACCGTTTGTGGAACTTCAATATCCACGGGCTTATTAGCTAAATGGCAATTGGCACATACAATACGACCAGTCGCTTCTCGCGGATTTTCATAACCCTGCTGTGCAAAAATGGGATATGCACTTGAAATGGATGGCCGAGTTATGATATATATCATGAGCGATACGGAAATGGATCGAGTAATTTGTTCCTTTATCCAAGAAAAAGTCTTTCTAGTTTGCATGGTCCAACCATTGAGCCCAAAAATGTCTACAATAAATTTGGTAGGTCGCTAACCTAGTTCCCTATCCGCAATTCTGCTATTTACTGGAATAATTTTACTGGAATAAATATATATATAGAATAAATCTTTGGGATGGGTAGAAAAATAAAGAGTAAGTATTATTTTACATGCTTTGCTTATGTACAACTACAAAGTAATAAACGTTAGAATTGAATTGGATTAATATCCGTAGATTCTTTTTTAATCATTCATTGAATGATAAACCACTACAAGTGACGGAGAAACACGATTTAAATAACGAAAAATCCAAAATTTAAATAGAGTATCTAGAATGACTGGAAAAGTAGAAACAAGACCAGATATAATTTGATCATTATGAGCAAATCCAAAATCTTTGTAGACAAAGCCAATTATTAGTTCCCAACCATGGGGCGAATGGAATCCGATACATAAATCTGTTAATAAAAGAATCGAAAAAGCCTTTATTGTGTCACTTAAGTTATATAGGAATTCCTGAGCCCAAGAGTTAAGAATAACAAGTTCTTTATTACCCAAAATTGAATAACCACTTAGAATAACGAAACATATTATATTTGTCAAGAAGTGCAAAATCGTATGGATATGATCCTCATTGTGTATCTTGATTAATTGGAGCGTTTCTTTGTGGATTCCTATACGAAGGTTTTGTAGATGTGTCTCCGAGTATTCCTTGATCATTTCCTCCAAAAGAAAGATTTCCTCCAATTCTATGAATTTTTCTATAATATTTTTTTCTTGAATATCATTCAAAAAAATTTCAGATTGCCTAGTATTCCACCAATAAGTAACCCAAGATTCCAGACTTTTAGTAAATGAGAGAGAAATCCACCAGGGCAAAAATACTATAGATGCAAGATATAAAAGAGGGTTGAATGCTTTCTTTTTTGACATTTTTTCATTTCGTCTATGAATTTTTAATGAACCGACCTCATTAGTTGACTCTACGCCATCCAATATTTCTCTCATGCATGAGTTCTATTACAAAGTATCGAACTTATGAATCTATTCACTGTTTTGTTTTTTATTCGGAGTTAGTCTTTGAATGTAGAAAGAATACAGAAATAGATGAAGAATCCACTTCGAATTCAAAGAGTTAACAAAAAAATATTATATTGTTTCCAGATTCCAGATCTAGTAATTGGTCAAATTCGAAGCAAGTATCCCCCTTTTCGACGAATCAATGACTGCCTGAAAAAACCGATTTATTTAGGTAATGAATATTCTTTTCTATCATTATATCAAAATATCTTCTATTTTTAAAAATTTTCACTGACTACCCAGAGTCCGGAATAAAAAAATTTATGTATTGCGAACTGCTTTGATAGAAAATAGAAAGGATGAATCCATTTTTTCAATTTGTTACTTAATTTTTTTTGTTATTGAATTTAGTTGTGTAGATTTCCATACACATAAAAGACCACAAAAACGGTTTTGTTTTGTGGTTGTTACGTTACGTCTTCTTTGACTAGAATGAGCGTTATGAAGAAACTTCAGTTAAGTTATGGTATAGAAAAGGGGGATTCTTTAGTTTTTCCTTCCTGCTGAGAAAGCATTCACTCTCTCAGCTCATTTCTCAAAATACTTCAATAGGTACACGCAAGAAATAGGCCAATTCGGCAGCTTTTTGTTCGATTTCCCGTGGAGTAACATTTTCATCAGTACGAGTCAAGGGAATGGCCCCCTGGCCTCTTATATCCATATAAAGGACACGGCGAGCATAAATACCCTCTTTAACTTCTATTCTGACGGACTGAATATCCTTTATAAGGAATTGGAGGAAGATGCGACGATTTTTTCCAGGGAATCCCCAACGAAAAATACACACCATTCCTTCTTTTCTATCGAATCGATCATAACCACCCCCTACATTCCACGAAATTGTGCACCACAAATAGGAGCTAATAAAGAGACCCGCGATCCCATAGAAAGACATCACAATCCCTTGTGGAAAAAAAAGGATTTGCTGAGACGGAAATAAAGATATCAAGTTTCTCCCAAGATAACTGGAAGTTCCAACCAATAAGAATCCTAATGAACCTAAAAAAAGGATAATGGCCCAGCAGAAATTACTTGTTTTTCGCGACCCCGTTATAGGTTGTATCCATATATGTTCTGATCGACAACTCATACTTGATCTGGTTTCGTTTTATTGGAATTGAGAGAATACCCTAGACTTTACTCTTTTTGTTTCCGAAGTAACTCTCATCAACTAGTACTAGTTTGATGTGAACCTTTAATAGTAATTTATCAATATCAAATTGGTTAGATCTAAAATAAAAAAAACATACCCTTCGTATGATCCCATCAATATACATATAGATGTACCGATTTTACAGTTCAGCCATCCGTCGATCCTGAGATTTTTTAAAATAGATAGAATTCCTTTACCCCCATATCATCTTTCTACAGGCCAAAGAGCCCCTTTTAGACGGAAGCGCCGCATGTTATACCTTCTTTTCTTACACTAAATAGGTATCTGCGTTCTGATACAAGTCTTAGTTTTGAAAAAAAAAAATGGATCAGAGTTGGGCCCATAAGATCTAAACAGTCTTATTTTTTTGAACATGAAGAAATAAAGAAGCCATTGCCATTGCCGGAAATACTAAGCCTACTAAAGGCACCAAAACAGAGGGAAAGTCGAAAGTTGTCATATAAAGGATACCTCAATTTACTATTTGTACCTGTTATAAATATTATTTATATTAATTAATTAATTTATATTATAAAGATAAAGATTAGTATAAATTAATATTATATATTATATCTAAGTGAGTATAGAAGGTACAAAAGCATATATCATCATCATATCTATAGTTTCTATATTCTATAATTCTATATTTGGATTATATATATATACGTAAGACGTAGAACAAAAATTTTTTATTTTCCTAGAATTTAACGAAAATAATAATTCACTATTTTTCTTGTTGATAGAGGCCTCTTAACTGAATTAGTAATCAAGAATATATATATATATCAAGAATATATATATATATAAGTAGTTATCCACAACTTTTGATTTCTTTTTACAATTTATATCTTATGTCAACAAAGAAACCCCATTCATATTCGTTTTACTTTGATTCTGATAAACTAACTACTTGTTTGCTACAAATAAAAAAGGAACTTAATGCTCTATTGAATTTTGATTCAAAGGAAAGAAAGCGTGGAGCTGAAATAACTCACTCAGAACGCTTTTTAAAGGATTACGTGGTACGATTAGATCGAATAAGCCCTTCTGGAATAAATATTCAGCCGCCTGTGAACCTTCAGGTACTGTTTTATTCAATGTTTGTTCAATTACTCTTTTACCCGCAAATGCAATATAGGCATTGGGTTCGGCAATAATGATATCTCCCAACATACCAAAACTCGCAGTTACCCCCCCTGTAGTAGGAGATGTAAGAATTGGTACATAGAATAGCTTTTTATTTGATTGATAATCATATAAAGCAGAAGATATTTTAGCCATTTGCATTAAACTCAAACTTCCCTCTTGCATACGCGCCCCCCCGGAAGCACATACTATAATAAGAGGGAGAAATTTGTTAGTAGCGTACTCAATCAAACGGGTTATTTT